GGATTTCTACGGATGAGACATCCTGAAAATTTTTTCTATACTAAATTAATAGAACCTTATTCTATAAAAACTCTTATGAGATAATAAATAAGGATTTGGATATTTGTAAAAATCTAATTTGCCTTTCAACCGGAACAGTAAAAGTTTTTTTTGTTTGAATAATTTTTTTAAATTAGAAGTTTAAATTAATTGAATAATTAAAGAAGTTCCATTTGTTCAATGAATTTCTCCTCCCCTAACCCTTTCTTTTTGTTTGTCTACTACTTCTTTCTTATGAATATAAACAAAGGAGTTCCAATAGACCCGGAAAGAAAGGAATAGTAATCTTTGACGAACAAGAGAAAAAATCATTATTATTTCGATACAAGACGACACAAGAAAAGGGATTTTCTACCCCTTTCTTGTGTCGAATAGAAGATTAGGAAGACTAGTAATCCCTCCTAAAAGTATTTGTTCCTTTCATTTTTCCCATCCTTCCCTTGTATTCTCTTACTTTATATTTGTATGCCTATAGTCTATTACTAGGAATGGGATACACGTAATGAATTCCAGAAATCCCACAAACAAAACAAAAACAGTATAAACAAAAAGGTTTACAGAATTTTTTGATCATACATAAATAAGTATTGATCGACAATAATTTGTTGCTTTTTACCAACTTGATGTTAAGGAATTTCTGGACCTAGAAATTCATTTCATACAATTGAACCTTTTCAAACTGTTTCTTTTTAAGAACCAAAAAAACTTGTGCCAAAATAACAGATGCCAAGAAGAACAAAAGGCCTTGGACACGTAATGGATCTTGAAGCACTATTTCTGCATCTCCCTGACCAAACCCTCCTACATTGGGATTGCTTGTTAATGGTTGATCAAGCTTGATGGATTCACCCTCTGAAACAAGAAGTTCTGGTCCTGGAGGTACAATATCAACCACTTGATGTCCATCCGATGCATCAACTATGGTTATTTCATATCCTCCTTTTTCTTTACGTACTATCCTGCTTACTATACCTGCTGATGTAGCATTATAGACTGTATTGTTACTCTTGCTCCCATCAGGATAAATCTGACCCCTTCCTCTGTTCCCACCTACATATATGGGATATTTTAAGAAGTGAACGTCTTTCCTCGTAGCAGGGTCGGGGGAAAGAATGGGAAAGGCGATTTCACTATATTTCTGACCGGGAACAGGACCTATCACAAGAATATTTCTTTTATTGGGACGATAACTCTGAAAAGACAGATTTCCCATCTTTTCTCTCACCTCGGGAGAAATACGATCGGGGGGGGCTAATTCGAATCCCTCGGGTAAAATAAGAACAGCCCCTACATTCAAAGCCCCCTTTTTACCATTAGCAAGAACTTGTTTCAGTTGCATATCATAAGGGATTCGAACAACTGCTTCAAATACAGTATCAGGAAGCACGGCTTGCGGAACTTCAATATCCACGGGCTTATTAGCTAAATGGCAATTGGCACATACAATTCGTCCAGTTGCTTCTCGTGGGTTTTCATAACCCTGCTGCGCAAAAATGGGATATGCATTTGAAATAGATGCCCGAGTTATTACATATATCATGATCGATACAGAAATCGATTGAGTCATCTGTTCCTTTACCCAAGAAAAAGTATTTCTATTTTGCATGTCCAATCATTGATCCCGGAATTTCTACAATAAATTAGATAGGTAGCTAGTATAGTTCCCTATACACGAGTCTGTCATTGTACTGGGATAATTGTACTGGAATATAGGACGAATACCTTGAAGAGCTAGAAGTATAAAAAATTAAGTAAGATTGAAAATGCTTTCTTTATATACGAAGAAAGATTCTGATTTGATTGATATCAGGAGATCAAATGAGTTCTTCATTCATTCATTGAATGATAAATAACTACAAGTGAAGGAGATACACGATTTAAATAATAGAAGATCCAATATTTCACAATTGTATCTAGAATAACTGGAAAAGTGGAAACAAGACTAGATATAATTTGATCGTTATGAACCAATCCAAAATCGTTGTAGACCGAACCAATCATTAGTTCCCAACCATGGGTCGAATGAAATCCGATCCATAAATCAGTAACTAAAAGAATCAAAAAAGCTTTTATTGTGTCACTTAAGTTATAGAGGAATTCCTGAATCCAAGAATTAAGAATGACAAGTTCTTCATTACCCAGAATAAAATAACCACTTAGAATAGCGAAACAAATTATATTTGTCGAGAAATCCAAAATGATATGGAGATGATATTCATTGTGTGTTTTGACCAATTGTATCGTTTCCTTGTGTATTCCTATACGAAGTTTTTGTATATGCGTCTCCGGGTACTCCTTTATCATTTCATCCAAGAGGAATAGTTCTTCCAATTCTATGAATCTTTCTAGAACGTTTTTCTCTTGAATATCATTCAAAAAAGTTTCGGATTTCCCGGTATTCCACCAATTAGTAACCCAAGGTTCCAGACATTTATTAAATGAGAGAGAGACCCACCAGGGCAAAAATATTATGGATGAAATAAATATATGGGAGGGAGACCAAGGCTTTCTTTTTTTTTTCATTTTTATCCTAAAAGGACCCTTATTCTATTTCTATATTCCTTTCCTTCTAGATCCGAGATCTAAATTATTACACAAAAATAGGAAATAGATCCATGGGTTCAATACCTTTTTATAGAACTCATACTTCAGAGAAATATCAGATAGAGTCGACGGTTGTATTAAAAAGGAAATTAGCAAGTTTTTTTCAATTTTTTCTTCAGTTCATTTCAAAATACTTCAATTGGTACGCGCAAGAAATAGGCCAATTCGGCAGCTTTTTGTTCAATTTCTCGTGGAGTAAAATACTCATCAGTACGAGTCAAGGGAATGGCTCCTTGGCCTCTGATTTCCATATAAAGGACACGACGAGGATAAAGACCCTCTTTAACCTCCATTCTGATTGATTGTATATCTCTCATAAGTAAGCGAAGGAAGATGCGACGATTTATTCCAGGAAATCCCCAACGAAAAATACACACTATTCCTTCTTTTCTATCGAATCTGTCATAACCACTACCTACATTCCATGAAATTGTGCACCACAAATAGGAGCTAATGAATAGACCTGCGATCCCATAGAAAGACATCACGATCCCTTGTGGAAAAAAAATAATTTGCTGAGATGGAAATACGGATATCAGATTCCTACCAAGATAACTGGAAGTTCCAACCACTAAGAATCCTAGTGAACCAAAAAAAAGGATACAGGCCCAGAAAAAATTACTTGTTTTTCGAGACCCCATTATAAGTTCTATCCATATATGTTCTGATCGCCAATTCATACTCTACTAGACCAGTTGCATTCGATTGGAATTGAGAGAATAACCCAAATTAATTTTACTTTCTTGATCCCGAAGTAACTTTCATTAACTAGCACTATTCTGATGTAAACCGTTAGAAGTAATTTGTTAGATACATTGACTTTCCATTTAAATAAAATATTCGCCGATCCATTTTTAATTTAACCAGCTATACTTGCATATACATGCATTTATGCGGATATCATATCATGTATCCGCATGCATAATAGTTCTTTCATTTGTGTTCGCAAAGAGTCACATATCGTACCATATTACACTAAATAAATATCTGTATTATGATCCAGTGTTGAAATAAATTGATGAGATTTGGTCCCATCGGATCTAGACAATCTTATTTTTTTGGACATGAAGAGATAAAGAAGCCATTGCAATTGCCGGAAATACTAGGCCCACTAAAGGCACAAAAATAGAGGGTAAGTTGAGATCTGTCATAGAATGGGTGCCTCGATTTAATATTTCTATCTATTAGAAAGAGAAAGATATCTTATGATACGATAAGTATATCTATCCTAAGTATATATCATAAACTGTATTATATTATATTTATAATATTATTTTTTATATATAAAAATATTATTTAATATATTTAATTTAATATAATAATTATATTTATATTTATTATATATAATAATTATAATATAATAATTATAATATAATTATTTTATTTATTAATAATTTATTTAATTTAATAAAAACTATTAATATTTAGAAATTTATTTATAATATTTATAAGTAGTTAATAAGAAATTTATTTATAAGTAGTTAATAATTTATTTATTAAGTAGTTAATAAGAAGTAGTTAATAAGTGCAAGGAATGTAGAACTAAATAAAATAAGTGTACCTATTCATCTTTCTACACGAATATGTATGATAATTCGCTTTATTAATAAATTTAATTATTCTTTTCCCATCCTTATTTCTTTCTATCTTTCTAATCTAATAAGGAGTTTATTATGAAAATAAGAGATTTTATTAGGAGTTTGCGACTCTAACTAATTCGATCCATCCAACAAACGGGGATTCATAGTAAAAAATGGGGGTTATCGATAGATATAGAAATAACTTCTATTCTCTATTTTATATTTATTTCTTTTTATTTTGATTTCGATATTTTTTTTTTATTGTCTATATTAATACGTAAGAAGGCCAGATAATTTTTTTTTATTTTCCCTAATTCTAATTCCTCGGAGGGATAAATTCACTTTTTTATCCTGTTGATAGAAGGTTCGTGATTACTAATCATGAATAGAAGTAGGATAAAAAAATAGATCTGGAGGAAAAACTAAAAAGTAATTACCCGAAACTTCTAACTCTTATTACAAGTAGAACTTATGTCATCAAAGAAAACACCATTCTTTTTAGTTTTTTTTTTTTTTGATTACGATGAACTAAATACTTGTTCGCTACAAATAACTGAATTTAGTACTATACTTTATTAATTTTTTGAATTTTGATTCAAGGGAAAGAAACCGTGGAGCTGAAATAACTCACTCAGAACACCTTTTAAAGGATTACGTGGTACAATTGGGTCAAATAAGCCTTTATGGAATAAATACTCAGCCGCTTGTGAACCATCGGGTACTGTCTTATTCAATGTTTGTTCAATTACTCTTTTGCCCGCAAATGCAATGTAGGTA